CACTACAAAGAAGAATTAGAGAGATTCTATCATTATCCGAATTTTATTCTATTGTATTATAGAAAATAAAAAAAAAAGACATTCTCCATTATGTAAAAAATCAAAATAAATAGAGAAAAGCCGGCTATCGGAGTCGAACCGATGACCATCGCATTACAAATGCGATGCTCTAACCTCTGAGCTAAGCGGGCTCACATAACACAAATTGTGTATGCATATGAATTCTTTCATAAACTACTGGTATATTACTTATTAATTGTTTATTTATTAGCTCTTCATTTCATAACATAGTTTTCATCTCTAAAAATTCAAATAAATATAATAGATAAATAAATATTTATAATATATAAATATAAATATATAACATAACAATATATATATAAAATAATAAATCAAATATTTACATCTAACACATAATTCTTATTTATTATATCTCTTCTATTTTATGATCTATTATTTTATAATCAATTTTTTCTATAATATATTTATTATTATATTAATTAAATTAATAAATTATATTAATTAAATTAATAATAAGAATTCTAGAACTAGAATACCTTCTATTTGAAATATATATTTCAATTTATATAAATATAATCTAAAAATAATAGATATGTAAAATACTATTTCAAATACAAATATTTATTTCAATCTTTGAAATAATGACTAATATTAGTATAGTAGATTAGATTTCAAATTGAAAAGAATATTCTAATATTCTTATTATAATGAATAATGAGATTACAGGACAAAGTAATTATATTAAATTAAATAATATATATATTTATATAATATTTAATTTAATTAATATATAATAATTTAATTAATATAATATAATATAATATTTTAATAATATAAAATAAAATAATTAATATAATGTTATAGAATAGAATTCTACATTAGAATTCTAAAAAATTGGATGGATTATCAAAAGAAATTAATTTGAAATATATAAATAAGTAATTAGAAATTCGATATTTTTATCGAATTCGAAATTAATATTAATAAATGGATTTTTGCTTTTAGTTTTTATATTAGATTAGAAATATTATTATAGGGTCGGTATCTGTCCGCTCTAAGGAAAAAAAGAATCGAACGTTCGAGTATTCCAAATTCTATCAAAAAATGATAGAAGGGGGGAGATAAAAAAGAGATAGATATGTGGTATATATCTATCTATATTGAATTGCGAATACAGAGATAATAGAATCATTTATGATTCGACCAACTATGGCTATCCAATATAGATGAAAGAAAATCAATTAAACAATGATAGAAGGAAACTTTTTTTTTTTTTTTCAAAATGGGAATAGGTATTACATTCTCATAATACAAATGAAAAAACATCCTAATGAGATCCCAATCTCAAAGAAAAAAAGGGGGATATGGCGAAATAGGTAGACGCTACGGACTTAATTGGATTGAGCCTTGGTATGGAAACTTACCAAGTGAAAACTTTCAAATTCAGAGAAACCCTGGAATTCACAATGGGCAATCCTGAGCCAAATCCTGCTTTCCGAAAACAAAAAAATAAAAGTTCAGAAAGTTAAAATTAAACAAAAAAGGATAGGTGCAGAGACTCAATGGAAGCTGTTCTAACAAATGGAGTTGACAACATTAACATTTCCTTTCGCAGTAGGAAATGAATCCTTCTATCAAAATTCCAGAAAGGATAAACATATATATGTTTATATATATTTACTGAAATACTATTTCAGTTGATTAATGAAAATTACAAACTTATTTTTCGAAATATTTCGATTCGATTTCGATCACAAAAGATGTGAATCAAATGAATTCCAACTTGAAGAAAAAATGTAATATTCATTGATCAAATCAGTCACTCCAACATAGTCTGATGGATCTTTTGAAGAAATGATTAATCAGACGAGAATAAAGATAGAGTCCCATTCTACATGTCAATACCGACACCAATGAAATTTTTAGTAAGAGGAAAATCCGTCGACTTTAGAAATCGTGAGGGTTCAAGTCCCTCTATCCCCAAAAGCCCCTATTATTCTCTAATTTTTTATCCTATATCCTCTTTTTTTTTTTTTAGTTGACATAGACTCAACTAATTTCTTAAAATGAGGATAGTGCCTCAAGAATGGTCGGGATAGCTCAGCCGGTAGAGCAGAGGACTGAAAATCCTCGTGTCACCAGTTCAAATCTGGTTCCCGGCGATTCATTTTTATGAGTATCTATTCCCATATTCATTTTAATGAATTTTGGGAATAGATATAGATTTCTTAGTGGTCTTGATTATCATACATAATTTATCTAGGTGTCCACAGATATTCTCTTTCTAGATGAAGAAAGAATAGATGTATATTCTAGGTATATAAAGTATGTAAATTAATTATTCGATTTTGTTTCGCTTTTTTCTGCGCTCTAAAAAGAATGTTAATATTTCAACAATATTCAAATGGTTAAATTTGTTGGTTGAAAGACCAAAAAGTTGAATCTAGGCGAATTCAGAGGTTGGGAATAGTAAAAATTC